GAATTCAATAAAAAAGTTGGTTGGGCTTTTCATCACATGTTTATTCTCTTCATATTCATATTGAAAGAAGTTAGTTATTTAGAAAAAACTTACGTTCCGTATTGAATTCTCAACGATGTAAAATGTATCGAAATTCGAAAGAACCTATATTCTATCTCCTATCTCTTATTCCCTATTCTTTAAATGAAATAGTTCAATTATAAATTCTCTGTGGATCTCTTATTTTCTAACCAAGAGGGGGTTTTTGATGCTATAATTGAATTCAATTAAGGGGATTAAATCTCTAAGACTCTAGGGTAAAATAAAAAATAAAAAGGGGGGGCAAGGATTTAATCTATACTTGTTTGGCTTTATACCTAGACAAGATAGTCAGCGTCTCGAAAAAAAAGGACCTTTATTTGATTTATGATTCCTATCGAATTCGGGGAGTAGGTAAAAGTTAATGAGCAGCGGAAAGTATTAAGTTCAATATCTACGTCTGTCCGAATCTTATTAATAAACAATCAAATTACATATGTAATCGATGTATTTTATTTGAACTTTATTTTTCAATAGTTCATCTTTGGCTCTAATGAATAATTGTAAATCTATGTAAAGATTGAGACAAGGGTGCTTCATCCATTTTATTCATTTTACTTTTTGATTATAGAAAGATTACTGAATCTCACATCAAATAAAATACGAAAATATATAAAAATATATAATATATATTAATATATTATAATTATATATAATGAGGAAATGCATAACTTATATGTATATATTGTTATCGCTCTATTTCAGTGACAATCTTTTTTTTTGTGAAAAAATGGGGATCTTTTCCATTTTCAAATTGAAATATTTAACATAGAATGTTTATAAGAGTGAATGTTGCTCTATCTATCTGATAGATAAGAAAACCCACTATCCTATTCTTTCATTTAATTGATAAAATCAGAATGAAAGAATAATGACTTAAATCTTCCTTTCCATCAGTTTTTTTATTCTTCGATCTATCTGCTTTAAGCGATGATTATTCAATTCCAAAAGAAATAGAAATATTTCTCTTTTATGAGGATCAAACGCGGGTCGTACTGTAAAACTTTATTGAAATAATATTCAAATAAAAAATAAGAATGTCAAAGGAAGATGTAGATATTCAAAAAGAACTCGTTTATTCGTCTTATTTTTGTTTTTTTTTTATGATATTTCTATTTTTTTAATAGAATATTTCTTTATTAATCTCTAATATTTTTAATTATTATTAATCAAACATGGAGTTAAAAATAGGGGGTTAAGTTTAATTCTTGCTAAAACTTTTTCATAAAAATATCTATCTATTTATATAGAAGAAAAAAATATAGATTACTATGTAACGGATGAACCAATGATTATTCATGATTCCATAATAGAATCAATTCCATACCGGCTCCAAATTAGAGAAATGTTATGGTAAAACTTCGTTTGAAACGATGTGGTAGAAAGCAACGTGCGACTTGAAAGACATGATCCGTTGTGGATTCTTACGTCCACCATTTTTTATAGGAATGGAGGTGCTCTTGGCTCGACATCGTTTGTTCTGTTCCACTATACCCTCTCTTTTTTTGTTGGGTTGTAATGTAAATAGTTCATGATGGAGCTCGAGTAGAAAATATTGATTCATTTCTCAAGTGCAAAGATCTAGGGTTAATGCCAATCAATAAATTGGAACAACTTCGTAAATATATCTTCGATATAGAAATCGAAAAGGTTCCAAGTTTCCAACCCAAAAGGAAAATTTCTTGGAATTCATAAAACTCTTTCGATACAAAGTGTATCGCGTAGGAATCAACCGTTTGTATGATTCTTTGATAGAAAGAAAATCGCAAAAGGGGTATGTTGCTGCCATTTTGAGAGGATTAAGAATCACCGAAGTTATGTCTAAACCCAATGATTTAAAACAAAAAAAAGATAAAGGATCCCAGAACAAGGAAACACCCTTTCAATTGTCTCAATAACTGAACCATAATAAAAACAAATCAAAAAAAAAATGAAATGAAACAAATGAAAAAAGGAAGGGGTTTAAAGACCACTCAATAAAAGAAATGCCTAAAGATTTTCCTTTGAACTATTTGAGAGTTATCCAATTTGAGTTATGAGTACGAATGGTTTTTTTCTTTTTCAGGAAGGAAGAAGAAGAAAGAACTTAATCATATTGATTTAATCATTTTATATATCCATTTGCCGTTGTAATTCTATACATAAACATAAATAAAACTTTAAATCATTTTTTCTCGAGCCGTACGAGGAGAAAACTTCCTATACGTTTCTAGGGGGGGTATTATTCATCTACATCTATCCCAATGAGCCGTCTATCGAATCGTTGCAATTGATGTTCGATCCCGAAGAGAAGGAAGAGATCTTCGGAAAGTGGGTTTTTATGATCCAATAAAGAATCAAACTTATTTAAATGTTCCTGCTATTCTATATTTCCTTGAAAAGGGTGCTCAACCTACAGAAACTGTTCAGGATATTTTGAAAA